TTTAATAATTAAATAATTAAATCCAAGGAGGTCAAATTCGAATTGCTGTTCAATTTTTTTCAGTTCGGTGTAATTTTCGACCTAACAAGAGCGGAATCACGCTCTGTAGGATTTGAACCTACGACATTGGGTTTTGGAGACCCACGTTCTACCGAACTGAACTAAGAGCGCTTTCTTATCATAATAAATAAGACTGTAAAAAAGAGGATTCTTTTATTTTTTTTATTTTATAACCCCAATACATCGTGCACACCTATACTATCATATATCATATATAATATGATAAACTGTTATGTATGCTTAATTTTAATCAATCTAAAACTAAAACGGCTCCCTCGTTACTGCTCAAAGGAGAAGTAATAGGTAGGGATGACAGGATTTGAACCCGTGACATTTTGTACCCAAAACAAACGCGCTACCAAGCTGCGCTACATCCCTTTCAATTGGCCTACAATGTCATTGTAGAGAATCCCTGTCTTGTTTTCCACACCCTTATTTCATCTATTGATATACAAAAACTATCTTTCCATTTCCTCTTTTTGGTCTCATATCATATAACAACCATATAATGAATAAGAAATGAATAGTTTTGGCGGGAATTCTCAGGCGGAAAGGTACCTATTTTGCTGTTTTGTTTTAAGAAATCGTTGTACATTTTGAATTTTGAATTAGGAATTCCGGGTACAAATATACAAATACAAGTGGTCTTTAACCACACATATATGTGATTATATATGTATTACCATAATGTAATACGATAAAGAAGGAGGATTTAAAATGCGAGATCTAAAAACATATCTTTCCGTAGCACCGGTACTAAGTACTCTCTGGTTCGGTTCTTTAGCGGGTTTATTGATAGAGATCAATCGTTTCTTCCCGGATGCGTTAACATTCCCTTTTTTTTAATTCTAGTTATTGCCGTGGGACGGGGCGAAAAAGATTAGATCGAGATACAATCAAATATCTGTGACTACTTTCTCGCCCCCTTTTTTAGTTTTTTTTTAGAATTCTATAAGAATTGGATAAAATAAATAAGGAAGGTAGAACGAAAAAAGTGGATTCAACCTCACCGAAACTAGGGTTCAAGCTCCAATTAAATAAATTACTAGTAGAGCGAAAAGCGAAATGTGGCTGAAACAACAGTATCCTCCAAAATACTTAAAGAAAATACCGTATTGTGATTCTAAATAGAGTTAGAAATCATTGTATTACTTATTCGTATTATTTACTATTACTATAAATCTATATTGATTTACTATATTGATTGCAATTGATTGGAACGAAATCTTTCAGGATTTGATTTTGAGTTAGCAACTTTTATTTATTTATTTTTTTCATTCCTTTCTTCTTCACTTTTGATCGGAAAATAGAAGAGTTGGGTGAATTAAAAACTCAAAGGAGGTTCATGGCCAAGAGTAAAGATGTCCGAGTAACGATTATTTTGGAATGTACCAGTTGTGTTCGAAACGGCGTTAATAAGGAATCAACGGGCATTTCCAGGTATATTACTCAAAAAAATCGACACAATACGCCTAGTCGATTGGAATTGAAGAAATTCTGTCCCTATTGTTACAAACATAGAATTCACGAGGAGATAAAGAAATAAATCGAATCAAGTGCTCGTATGTTACCCCTTCCCGAGAACATGAAAATATAACATTAGGTATATAATATATTAAGTATATAATTAGTTATATATAACGCATATTTTATTTTTTATTTATATTAATTTTTTTATTTACATTAATTATTTTATTTAATTATTTTATTTATTTAATTATTTTATTTATATATTTATTTTTATTTATATATTTATATATTATTATTCTATATTATTCTATATTCTTATATTATTGATATTAATTTTCTTATATTATTGATATTAATTTGATATTAATTGATATTATTACATATATTTATTATTACTACATTTCTATATATTTTCTATATATTTAAATAATAAATAATTTAAAATAATATATAATTTTATATAATAAATAATAATTATAATAAATAATAATAAAATTATATAATAAATAATAATAAAATAAAAATAAAATAAACAAACCAAATCCTATAATAAACAAACCAAATCCTATTTATTATATTAATTCTATAATTTGAATTTGATCCGATCAAACAAAATAGGATTTTAGAAATTGAGATTAAGTATAGGATTATTTTTATAAATAAGGAATAAAGAAATCATGGATAAATCCAAGCGACTCTTTCTTAAATCCAAGCGATCTTTTCGTAGGCGTTTGCCCCCGATCCAATCGGGGGATCGAATTGATTATAGAAACATGAGTTTAATTAGTCGATTTATTAGTGAACAAGGAAAAATATTATCTAGGCGAGTAAATAGATTGACCTTAAAACAACAACGATTAATTACTATTGCTATAAAACAAGCTCGTATTTTATCTTTGTTACCCTTTCTTAATAATGAGAAACAATTTGAAAGAAGCGAGTCGGCTGCTAGAACTACTGCTCTTAGAACCAGAAATAAATAGGCTTACCCTTCAATTGACTCAAAATTATCAAACGTAGACTGATGCTTTATTCAAAAAATCTGATAATCAAAATTGTCGTGTCGTAAGAAAAAATAAATAAATAAAAGAATCGAATCCGGTTGGGGAAGAAAACGAAATCTTTTTTTTTTATTGAGCGTCTTCGCTCATCTTGTTTTGATGACCTTATCAGAATTTTTTTTATCATATTAATTTCTACTCTACCTTCCCCGAGTTCATTCTCGAGGGAACCCCATTTCATTTAAAGCATTTCGGTGGATTCCTTCCGATCTCCTTATTTTATAATCTCGTTGGAAATCATATAAAGACAATTCCTATTTAAGATAGCTATTTGTGCAAGTATTTTACGATTAAGAAGCAACTGTTTCTTGTACAGATTGTGTATTAATCTACTATAACTATAGGATACCCCCATTCCGCGAATTACTGCATTTATTCGAGTGATCCACAAATGACGAAAATCTCTTTTTTTCCTATCTCTATCCCGATGAGCCGAAACCAAAGCTCTTATTCTTTGTTGAGTAATAGTTCGAGTAAGTATTGAATGAGCCCCTCGAAAGCTTGATGCAAATAAACGAATTTTTGTTCGACGTCTCCGGGCTATACATCCCCGTTTAATTCTGGTCATTGAATAAAAGAAATTTTGATGAATAACTAATTCTTTCTTTCAGTCTTTCAGTTATTCTTTTCTAGTTTATTAATAACAAAACGGATTCTTCCAATGTATAAAATAAAAATTCCAATGGCTTTTGCTACTATAACCGTCCCAACCACGATTTTTCCTTTTTTCTAGGCATTTCATTTCGCCTTGAAATAAGAGATTGTATTGATACTAGGTATCAAAAAAAGCATATTAACTAAAACAAAGGAGTAAATAGAAATGGATAAATAAATAGTGGGTTCCATCGTTTCTATGGTTACTTCTTAAACGGTGAGGTCCTCTCTATACACCGGAGCTCATTCCTTCATTTAATTGGTAACTTGTACAGTTCACACTCTTCGGCTCTACTCATAAATTTTACAGTAATAGATCTTTCACAACGAGATCTATCTTATACAGTAACGGTATGTAAGTATGAGGATTAATTGTTTGACCCTGTTAGTCCGTTCTTTGCAAGAGTCGAAGCATAATCTTTTTGCTTTTTAAATAGGATTTTCCCCGCTTAATGGATAAGCATTTGCTACCAATGGGGAATTTTTTCTCATCTTAAATTCCAAGATTGGATTTGCGCCAAGGGAAACCATAAATTTCATACACAATAGAAGATATGGTAGATCTATCTTTTTTAGATAGTGAACGGAAGAACCCCATTCTATTCACTGGTAATGATCGTTGATACTGAAAAAATTGTTTCTTTTTTCTCAGCCCATGATCTGAACAAGTCGCACATACACCCTAGTACATGTTCCTCGGCGCTGAGGACATCCCCGAAGAGCAGGGGATTTCGTGACATTTCTAATTGGCTGTCTTGCATTTCTAATAAGTTGTTTAATAGTTGGCATGCTGAATCATATACATAATAGAACGGTTTAGATCGATCCTAACCAGATGATTATGAATTACTTTTTTTTCTATTTAATAGATTAAGTTTTTCTATTTAATAGATTAAGAAAATATTAACCCCTTAAGTTAAGAAGGAAAGGAATAAGAGGGATTAAATCAATCTTAATTAAATTGTGGATTGGTGTTAAATCGTTGCTATTTGTTATTTAACCGCTACAAGATCCACAATTCCATGAGCTTGGGCTTCTGTTGCTGACATAAAAACATCTCTTTCCATGTCTTCGGATACAACCCATAAGGGCTTGCCCGTTCTTTGTACATAAACCCTTGTGATGTTTTCGCGAAGTTTCAGTAGTTCTTCCGCTTCCAGGATAAATTCTCCCGTTTGTGCCTCATAAAAAGAACTAGCAGGTTGATGGATCATTACCCTGATGATATAACATAATAAAAGGTTCTTCTAACTCACATAATGAGGCGAGAAGAATAGCTAAAGAATAATAAGAAAAAAAAAGATAGAATTGAACAACCGTACAGGCATTTTTTGCGCATTGCATACGGCTTTACAATGGAATTCTCTTTTTTCGATGAAAGAAAAAAGATAAAATATAGAGTCTATTAGACCCAGATCAATAAATAATCCAATTACCACCCTTCTTTTTTTTTCGGAAAAGTTTAAAAATACTATGATGGTACCGTTGCTTTATATATTTATTTCGTCTGTGATTCAGCAATCCCAAAGTTTCTTTTTTTTTTTTTGAAAAAAAAAAGAAAGAAAAAAATAGTCTTTTTTTTCGTACTCTTTTATAACATATAACATAAATATTGTTAATAGCCTCTGGTGTGAAAAGAAAAAAAGTTTGTGACGCTGAGATGGACCCACGACAGCTAAGATAAAATTGGAAATGCCCTTTCTCTCATACTACTCTTTCGATACATAATCTAATATTTTATTTTGAAAAAAAAAAAAGAAATAAAAAAAATTTCATATCGAATTCGAAGTGCCATGCTATTATTACTTACTAATTCATATTTCATATGGCGAAGGCATAGTCTTCTTTTTTCTTTCCATCAAATAAAAAAAAACTCATTGGCGCCGAGCGTGAGGGAATGCTAGACGTTTGGTAATTGCTCCTCCGACCAGGAGAAAAGATCCCATTGAAGCGGCCAATCCCATGCATATTGTATGCACATCTGGTTGCACTAATTGCATAATATCATAAATACCTACTCCGGGCATTACCAATCCGCCAGGAGAGTTTATAAACAAATACAGATCTTTGGTATCATTCTCTATACTGAGATATACCATAAGACCCATAATTTGATTCGAGATCTCGCTATCAACCTCTTGGCCTAAAAAAAGTACTCTTTCTTGATAAAGTCGGTTGATTAGGATAAAATTGTATCCCTTAGTAGCCGTACAGGCACCTTTTGATGCATACGGTTCAACAAAAATTGCGAAAAAAAATCAATGTGTAGATTCCAGCCATCCTTCGTTTTTTCTAGTAGGCCCTTTCTAACTTATAATTTCTAATGAAGGGGCTTTTTCTTACATTTTTTAAATAAAAAAAATGAAATAAAAAATGAAATTACAGAAAGATGAGTTTTGGCCCGTTTTCCTATAATATAGAAAAAATTCGCTAAACTTATCGCACAAACTTTTCATTGATCTATTTTTTTCATTGGGATTCAATCCAAATCACGATGTCATTTTCTTGTTCCTGAATGGGTTTCATCAATTTATTATTCAATTTTTTTAGGTTTATGCTCTACTCCGAGTCAAGATCTGCCCGATTTTGATTTGCGCATATAGGACAAATGACCCAATACCACGTCTTTTTGCTATGATTTCATTTACTTTTTTATTTTGATTTAATTCCTTTTTCTTTCATGTTTTCCGCCAAATATTCAACGTATTTCTCATATTATTCGATTGATTAATAGTTTGAAAAGTTTGAAATCGCTCTTATATAATTTTTTAATAAAAAAAAATTATAATTATGATATAGGTGGTAATCATAAATATATTACCAATTGGGTTTTTTCTAAACGGAGCCTGGATACTTCATTTTATCGGTCCAACCAAGCCAACCATAAATCAAATCATTCTAATTGAAAATATTAGTCTGGATACCCCCCAAAAAAAATGAAATGGATCCCTAATTGCACTTCATTACACTTCACGCTACAAATTTTTGATAATTCAATCAATCTTTTTTGGGCGAAACAGAGGATATCTCGATCGGGCGAGAGAACGGGGGAATCCCATATGACCCAAAATATTTGACAAGTCGCACTATATGTCAACCCAAACTGCATCTTCCTCCCCCGGATTTCGAAAAGGAACTCTTGGAACACCAATAGGCATTAAAGGAAAGAAAAAGAATTAAATTCTATATTTCACTTTGATGTGGAAGCGTAATAATGGTCTTAATAATATTGGCCCCTTTATCATATTTTATACATAGATAGAATAAGGCCATAAAATAAAGAAAGACGGAATGAATGAAAGAGAATTCTTACGAATAGGTCCTTTGAATGATGAACAAATAGGGATGCATTCATTCATAAAAAATAGGATCAATCAACTCCCATTGCGTATTGATACTTATCGGGTATAGAATAGATCTGCTTCTCTTTTTTCTTCTGAGCCGAATTCTTCCCTTATTACTAATGGAATAGAACAAATATTAATTCTAATGGAATAGAACAAATATTAATCCTTTCTCCGAAAGAATCCGCCGAAAAGGGGAGGTATTTCAATGCAATAAAGTTACATAGTGTCTATTTTTCGTTGATATAAGGGGTATTTCCATGGGTTTGCCTTGGTATCGTGTTCATACTGTCGTATTGAATGATCCCGGTCGCTTGCTTTCTGTTCATATAATGCATACGGCTCTGGTTGCTGGTTGGGCCGGTTCAATGGCTCTATATGAATTAGCCGTTTTTGATCCCTCCGATCCTGTTCTTGATCCAATGTGGAGACAAGGTATGTTCGTTATACCCTTCATGACTCGTTTAGGAATAACCAATTCATGGGGTGGTTGGAGTATTACAGGGGGGACTATAACAAATCCGGGTATTTGGAGTTACGAAGGTGTGGCCGGAGCACATATTGTGTTTTCTGGCTTGTGCTTCTTGGCAGCTATCTGGCATTGGGTATATTGGGATCTAGAAATTTTTTGTGATGAGCGCACAGGAAAACCTTCTTTGGATTTGCCCAAGATTTTTGGAATTCATTTATTTCTCTCAGGAGTGGCTTGCTTTGGCTTTGGCGCATTTCATGTAACAGGATTGTATGGTCCTGGAATATGGGTGTCCGACCCTTATGGACTAACTGGCAAGGTACAACCTGTAAATCCAGCGTGGGGCGTGGAAGGTTTTGATCCTTTTGTTCCGGGAGGAATAGCCTCTCATCATATTGCAGCAGGAACATTGGGCATATTAGCGGGCTTATTCCATCTTAGTGTCCGTCCGCCCCAACGTTTATACAAAGGATTACGTATGGGAAATATTGAAACCGTCCTTTCCAGCAGTATAGCTGCTGTCTTTTTTGCAGCTTTTGTTGTTGCTGGAACTATGTGGTATGGGTCAGCAACTACCCCCATCGAATTATTTGGTCCTACTCGTTATCAATGGGATCAAGGATACTTCCAGCAAGAAATATATCGAAGGGTTAGTGCTGGGTTAGCCGAAAATCAAAGTTTATCAGAAGCTTGGTCTAAAATTCCTGAAAAATTAGCTTTTTATGATTACATTGGCAATAATCCGGCAAAAGGAGGATTATTCAGAGCGGGTTCAATGGACAACGGGGATGGAATAGCCGTTGGGTGGTTAGGACACCCTATCTTTAGAGATAAAGAAGGGCGTGAACTTTTTGTACGTCGTATGCCTACTTTTTTTGAAACATTTCCGGTTGTTTTGGTAGACGGAGACGGAATTGTTAGAGCGGATGTCCCCTTTAGAAGGGCAGAATCAAAGTATAGTGTCGAACAAGTAGGTGTAACTGTTGAGTTCTATGGTGGCGAACTCAATGGAGTGAGTTATAGCGATCCTGCTACTGTGAAAAAATATGCTAGACGTGCTCAATTGGGTGAAATTTTTGAATTAGATCGTGCTACTTTGAAATCCGATGGTGTTTTTCGTAGCAGTCCAAGGGGTTGGTTTACTTTTGGGCATGCTTCGTTTGCTTTGCTTTTCTTCTTCGGACACATTTGGCATGGTGCTAGAACCCTGTTCAGAGACGTTTTTGCCGGTATTGATCCAGATTTGGATGCTCAAGTGGAATTTGGAGCATTCCAAAAACTTGGAGATCCAACTACAAGAAGACAAGTAGTCTGATGCAAGATTGCTTTGTTATTTTTCGCTTATATTTTCTGTTTGTGATTTGACATAGGCTGCTGGAAAAATCTTGATTAAAATCGCTGCCTTTTCTTTGATTATTGTTCTTTCTTTATTTTATTCGGGAGATGATTCCAAATAAACAGGTACGGAAGCTATAATTGTAAACCACGATCGAATTTATGGAAGCATTGGTTTATACATTCCTCTTAGTATCTACTCTAGGGATAATTTTTTTCGCTATCTTTTTTCGAGAACCGCCTAAAGTTCCAACTAAAAAATGAAATGATTTTTCATTATCTCAATTGAAGTAATGAGCCTCCCGATATCGGGAGGCTCATTACTTCAATTAGTCCCCGTGTTCCTCGAATGGATCTCTTAATTGTTGAGAGGGTTGCCCAAAGGCAGTATATAAGGCGTACCCAGTAAAACTTACAAGTAAACCAGATATAGAGATGGCGACTAAGGTTGCTGTTTCCATTATTATATAATTTCAAGATCACAATGGATCTATGATAAGATCGTTTATTTACAGCGGAACGATATACAAAGTCAACAGATCTCACTGAATACAAAATAAGATTTATGGCTACACAAACCGTTGAGGGTAGTTCTAGATCTGGTCCAAGACGAACTGTTGTAGGGGATTTTTTGAAACCATTGAATTCGGAATATGGTAAAGTAGCCCCTGGATGGGGAACGACTCCTTTGATGGGTGTCGCAATGGCTTTATTTGCGATATTCTTATCTATTATTTTGGAGATTTATAATTCTTCCGTTTTACTGGATGGAATTTCCCTAAATTAGATTAACAAGAACCACGAAGCCTCGCTTTTCAATACAAAAAGTTAAACTTTTTGTTCTCGGATTTTTTTTATCCCATTCTATTTTGGGAGTTCGACCGCGAAATTTATTTGTTTCTGTATTTCCGGAATATGAGTGTGTGACTTGTTATAATTGATCCTATTGATAGTACAGAAAATGGGTCTGTCATCTTGATCGAGATAGTTTTATCCCGTCGGATAGCCATTCTAGTATCTGGAGCACGGAATATATGAAATGGATCACGAAGTATTCGAACATTCGAACTATGATTCCTACTTAATATTCAAACCCCGCGGCCGGACTCAAAAAAAATTCAAAGAAAGAGTTATATTATTTATAAATCGAAAGATTGTTTCTTCTTTCAAACTCTCATTTAGTTTATGCTTATTTTGATCAAAGGACAAACCTTTCTTTTCTTTGTATTCTTATTTATTTTATCTATTCTATTCATTGAATAAGTGATGATCCAATGGTTCTTACTCAAAGAATCTTTGGACTTGGTTTGAAGGTTTTATTGAATCATCGGGGTTCTGGTATGAATCTGAAGTTTCAATTGATTCATAGGGTCTTAACAAGAGAATTCCTATCAAAAATAAAGAAAACAAGAATAAAGCCACATTCCATACAAATAACAAATCAAAGCAAAGAAAAAGAAATAAGTAGGTAAATAGAAGATTCAAGAGGCCTGTAACGATCAACATAAAGACGAATGCGCCGACTTGATTTTTTGGCATTATAATTACAACTACAAAAAAGAGCTTTCGGATTTTTACTCTTTTGTGTCTTCAGATAAAATTGA